ATCCTGAGCCAAATCCTATTTTACGAAAACAAATAAGGGTTCAGAAGAAAGCGAGAATAAAAAAAGGATAGGTGCAGAGACTCAATGGAAGCTGTTCTAACAAGTGGGGTTGACTTCTTTACGTTATTACATTAACGTAATCCTTATATCAAAACTACAGAAAGGATAAACCTATATACATACGTATATGTACTGAAATCCTATCTCAAATGATTAATGACGACCCGAATCTTTATTTATTTATATTTCTATAAATAATAAATAAAAATCGAAAGAGTTGTTGTGAATCGATCCAAATTGAAGAAAGAATCGAATATTTATTAATAAAATTTATCGTACGAGAATAAAGATAGAGTCCCATTCCACACGTCAATACCGACAAGAATGAAATTTATAGGAAGAGGAAAATCCGTCGACTTTAGAAATCGTGAGGGTTCGAGTCCCTCTATCCCCAAAAGGGCCCGTTTGATTCCCCAATTATTTATCCGATCCGCTCTTTTCGTTTCGTTAGCGGTTTAAAATTCGTTATGTTTTTCAATCATTCTACTCTTTTACAAATGGATCTGATTGTGGAAATTTTTTTTTTTCTTATTACAATATTTGTGATATATATGATACGCGTACAAATGAACATCTTTGAGGAAGGTATCCCCACTTCCAATTTGAATGATTAACAATACATATCATTTCTTGTACTGTATTAAAACTTATAAAGTTTTCTTTTTGAAGATCCAAGAAATTACAGGGTCTGGATAAAGCTTTGTAAGACTTTTTTTGTCTTTTTAATTGACATAAACTCAAGTTATCTATTAAAATAAGGACGATGCACGGATAATGGTCGGGATAGCTCAGCTGGTAGAGCAGAGGACTGAAAATCCTCGTGTCACCAGTTCAAATCTGGTTCCTGGCACATGATTTATTTGTATGAGTATCCGTTTTACAAATGAATTTATATGGGTCAACATACATATTCATTACTAGTCTATATCATGATAGATACTTATCTATCTAGGTGTCTGAGAATATACCCTTTCTAGAATTATAGAATAGATGAGTAAAGAGTATGTCTATAAAATCTGTAAAATAAAAAAAAAATTAGATTTTACTTCCTTTTCTTTTTTATTTGTTCATACGGTGTCTCTTACCGTTCAAAAACAATGTTAATACTTTAGATATTTAATACTTCATACATATTAAAATAGAAAGGTTAAATTAATTGGTTGAAAGACTCAAAGGTATAGTCTCGCGGAGTTGAAAGGTGGGAATAACCAAGATTCATTTCAGATACAGTACAAATAAAATCCAAGCCCTCCTCTCATTTCGTTGTCTTTTCTTTTCATATTCTATTTCTTCATTTCCTCCTATGTGACTTTGTCGAACTCATTTAAGTTTTGTGCGTGGTACATAGTTCATGATGCGAAACTCTTTTAGGTCATCCTAATACTAATTGTATTTTTTTAATTGTCTTGTTTTTTTTTTTTATTTATCCTTTTTATTTCTATTTTTTATTGTTTCTATTCAAATAAATAAATATATAATATATAAAAATAGAAACAATTTTTTTTTTATTCTATTTATTTTGTATTATTTATTTGTATTTGATTTATATTTTATTTCGTTTTATTTAGCCCATTTAGAATAGAATGCGAATGAGACTTCCATTACGCTCTTTGGTCTATAAGAGAACGTACAAACATTATTTGAATACCTGGAGTTGTAGAAGTGAAAATTAGTTTCTTATTTTATTATTTATATTTAATGAGCATCCTGTATTTCATAAAAATTCGGGGCAATATAATCCTTACGTAAGGGCCATCCTATCCAACTTTCGGGCATTAAGATACGTTTCAGACGTGGATGATTATCATAAAAGATTCCCAACATATCATAAGATTCCCTTTCTTGAAAATCCGCACTTTTCCAAACCCAGAAAACAGACGGAATTCTAGGATTCCACCTTGGGGCAAATACTTTTATACATACCTCTTCTGGTTGATCTATACCATAAGCTATTCTCGTAAGATGATACACACTAGCTAACAGTCCGCCCGGTGCTACATCATAGGCACATTGGGAACGTAAATAATTGTAACCATATACATATAAAATGACAGCAATGGAATGCCAATCCCCAGGCTTTATTTGTAAAGTCTCTATTCCTTGGTAGTCGAAGCCCAAAGATCTATGAACTAGCCCATGTTTGGCTAGCCAAGCAGACAAACGACCTTGCATCTTTTTTATCTCTCCCACATTTTGATTTGTATAAAACTTTTATTTGTCTCTATAAGTTAAGTATTTCACATTTACGATGAAATTTATGAAAATTATTGTTTGTTATTATGTAAAAAAATGTGAAAAAAAAAAAATCCTGCCTAATTCACTAATTCGGGGGAAGATACTGAACTCTTGTTGTATTTGAAAAATATTTCAAGAGGGATCTCCGAAGTCGATGTAGATGGTGGTTGATCGAGTAATCCTCGATCATAATTTCCAGTATGAG